TTCAGATAATTTTAATAATTAATTTATATTATTAAGTTAATTTTAAGTTAATAATTTTTAAAAATTAATAAATAATAAAGTTTTTAAAAAAAGGGGAATAAAAAATAAAAATAGGAAGAAAATAATTTAAATTGGAGGTTTGTAAAAAATAAGGAAAATATTCAGATAATTTTAATAATTAATTTATATTATTAAGTTAATTTTAAGTTAATAATTTTTAAAAATTAATAAATAATATTTATTATTAATAATTTTATTTTTGTTAAAGAATTTAATTAAATAAAATTTTACATATAAAAATTTTTGTTTTATAAAAAATTTTGAATAGATTGTTTTATATTTATAAGTTAAAAAGTAGTAGTAATTAATTTTATTATTTTAATTTAAGTTAAAATGTAGTTATTATTTTTATAGTATTGATTAAATTTGTGCCAGCATTCGCGGTTATACAAATATTATGATTAAATTTATTTAGTTTAAGTTAAAATAAAATTGATAAATTTTAAAATAAAAATAAATTTTTAAGTGAAATTTAAAATTATATTATTTTTTTAAAAAAATTAAAAATTTTGAATCTTAAAAAATTTAAATAAAAACTAGGATTAGATACCCTATTATTTAAAAAGTAATAAAAAAGAAAAAATTAAGGTAGTAAAAATTAATTTTTTTAAACTTAAAAAATTTGGCGGTATTTTATTCTGTTTAGAGGAATTTGTTCTATAATCGATAATCCACGAATATTTTACTTTTTTTTGTATTCAGTTTATATATCGTTGTCATCAGAATATTTTAAAAGAATTAATAATTTTCTAAATTTTGAATTAAAAATTATGTCAAATCAAGGTATAATTAATAAAAAAGAAGAAATGAATTACAATAAAGATTATTTAATAAATGAATAATAAATTTAAAATAAAATTTGAAGGTGGATTTAAAAGTAAATTAATTTATAAAGATTAATTGATTAAAGTTTTAAAATATGCACATATCGCCCGTCGCTCTCGTTATATTTAAAATGAGATAAGTCGTAACATAGTAGATATATTGGAAAATGTATCTAGAAATACAATTTAAAGCTTATGAAGTGAAGTTTTTTGGTTACATTAAAAAGAAATACGTGCAAATCGTTTTAAATTGAAATTATATATTTAATTTTTTTTTATTATTTAAAAAATAATAAAATTAGTTTAATTTAATTTTTAAAAATATTATAATATATTAATAAAAATATTTTTTATGAGTTTTAGTAAATAAAAATAAAATAATAATTTAAATTTTATATATTAAAGTAAAGAGATTGAAAATTGAAATATAAGTGAAAAATAAAATTACAGTAAAGAAAAATTAATTTTTTGTTCCTTGTGTATCAGGATTAATTAATTTAAATGTTTTAAATAAAATTAATTTATAATTTAATGAAAATTAAAAATTTTTTAGTTTTATTGTATAAAAAATATTAAAAAAAAATTTTTAAAAATTAAAAGTTAATTGTTCTTAAAGTTATATAATTTTTAAAGAAATAAATTTAATTTAAAAATAATTTTTTATTATTTTTATAATTTTGTGTTATAATAATAATTTTGGATTATGTTAATATTTTAAGGGTTGAGCTTTAAAATAAAAAATTAAAAATAAATTTTATTTTTTATATAAAAAATAAATTAAAATAAAAATAATCTTAAAAATAGATAGTTTAAATTAAAATGTTTTAATTAATTTTTAATTTTTTATTATTTATTTCTAATTTTAATTTTTTATTTAAAAAATTATTTAAATTTAAAAAATAATTATAAAATAATTAAATTAGTAAATTTAAATGGTTGTATAATACAATTTGAAATAATAATTTTTTATATAATGAATTCGGCAATATTATTTTTGTCTGTTTAACAAAAACATTGTTTTTTAAATTTTTTTAAAAAATAAAACCTGCACACTGAATATAATTTTTAAAGAGCCGCGGTATTTTGACCGTGCAAAGGTAGCATAATCATTAGTTTTTTAATTGAAGACTGGAATGAAAGGTTTAATAAAAAATAATCTTTATTATATAAATTTAAATTGAATTTATTATTTTAGTAAAAAAGCTAAAATTTTAATAAAAGACGATAAGACCCTATAAAGCTTTATAATTTTTTATTAAAAATTATTATAGAATAGTAAAATTTTTAAATAAAAGTTTTATTAAATTGGGGTGATTTAAAGATTTAATTAACTCTTTATTTTAAAAATCATTAATAAATGATTAATAATTTGATCTTTATTATTTGGATTAAAAAATTAAGTTACTTTAGGGATAACAGCGTAATTTTTTTAAAGAGTTCATATCGATAAAAAAGTTTGCGACCTCGATGTTGGATTAAGATAAATATTTAGGTGTAGAAGTTTAAATTTTTAGTCTGTTCGACTAATTTTTCTTACATGATCTGAGTTCAAACCGGTTTAAGCCAGGTTGGTTTCTATCTTTATACAATAATTATATTATAGTACGAAAGGACCTAATATAAAAATTTAAATTTTTGTTTAAGAAATAAAAAATTGAGATAAAAATTTATTATTATTTATATATTATTTATAATTAATTTATTTAATAAGTTATAATACTATTTTGGCAGATAATTGCATTAAATTTAGAATTTAAAAATATAAAATTTTGGTTTTATAGATAGTATTGATTTTTAATTTAGATTTTTTTTTACCTATATTAAGAAGTTTATTATTAGTTGTGTTTGTAATAGTGAGTGTTGCATTTTTAACTTTATTAGAACGTAAAGTTTTAGGATTAATTCAAATCCGTAAGGGCCCAAATAAAATTGGGATATTTGGAATTTTGCAACCTTTTTGTGATGCAATTAAATTATTTACTAAGGAACAAATTTTACCTTTTTTTTCTAATAGAATTGTTTATTATTTTTCTCCTATTTTTTCTTTATTTTTATCTTTATTAATTTGGTTTTGTATGCCTTTTTTAATTAAGCTATATTCTTTTTCTTTAGGAGTTTTATTTTTTTTTTGTTGTATAAGTTTTGGTGTTTATATGGTAATGTTAGCTGGGTGATCTTCAAATTCTTTATATGCTTTATTAGGTTCTTTACGAGCTATTGCTCAAACTATTTCTTATGAAGTTGCTTTAGTAATTATGTTAATAAGAGTTTTATTTATAATTAGAAGTTTTAATTTAATTTATTTTGAGATGTTTCAAAATAATTTATGATTTATTATTTTATTTTTTCCTATTGGAATAATATGATTAATTTCAAGATTAGCTGAAACAAATCGAACTCCTTTTGATTTTGCAGAAGGAGAGTCAGAATTAGTTTCAGGGTTTAATGTAGAATATGGTGCTGGGGGTTTTGCTTTGATTTTTTTAGCAGAATATGCTAGAATTTTATTTATAAGAATATTATTTGCTTTATTGTTTTTAGGTTCAAGTGTAATTTCTTTTTTTTTTTATTTAAAGTTAGGGTTTATTTCTTTTTTGTTTATTTGAATTCGTGGGGCATACCCTCGATATCGATATGATAAATTAATAAATATAGCTTGAAAAAGTTATTTACCTATTGTGTTAAATTTATTGTTTTTATTTGTAGGGGCTTATATTTTTATATTTTAATAATAAAAAATAGTATAAGTTAATAGAAAATTTGTTATTTCTATTTTATATTTTCAAAATATAGGCTTTATCAAGCTCATTAACTAAAAGTTATTTATAATAAATTACTTATATAAATTTTCTCATCAAATTGAAATAAGAGGGTTAATAATATAATATAAAAAATAAAGAACAGTTAGAATTTGTCCTGTTAAAATATAAGGGTCTTCTACTGGACGGGCTCCAATTCATGTTAATAAAATAACAATAATTGTTATAATTCAAAATAAAATTTGATTTAAGGGGTAAAATTGTGATCTTTGGAAAGTAAATTTATTTGTAAAAGGTAAAATAAATAAGATAGCAATAGATATAACTAATGCAATTACTCCTCCTAATTTGTTAGGAATAGATCGAAGAATAGCATAAGCAAATAAAAAGTATCATTCTGGTTGAATGTGAGGGGGTGTAACAAGAGGGTTAGCCGGAATAAAATTATCGGGGTCTCCTAATAGGTAAGGGCAAATTAAACAAATAAAAGTTAAACCTGCTAATAATACTATAAATCCAAAAATATCCTTAAAAGAAAAATAGGGATGGAAAGGGATTTTGTCAACATTACTATTAATTCCTAATGGATTATTAGATCCGGTTTGATGAAGGAATAATAAATGAATTATTGTAAAGGCAGCAACAATAAAAGGAAATAAAAAATGGAAAGAAAAGAATCGAGTTAGGGTGGCATTGTCAACAGCGAATCCTCCTCAAAGTCATTGAACAGCATCAATTCCAATATATGGAATAGCTGAGAGTAAATTAGTAATAACTGTTGCTCCTCAAAAAGATATTTGTCCTCATGGAAGAACATATCCTATAAAAGCTGTTCCTATAGTTAAAAAAAATAAAACTACTCCTACTGTTCAAGTATACATATACTTATATGAGCCATAGTACATTCCTCGACCAATATGAAAATAAATACAAATAAAAAAAAAAGAGGCTCCATTAGCGTGGAGGGTACGTAAAAGTCAACCATTATTTACATCTCGACAAATGTGGTTTACAGAGTTAAAAGCTAATAATGTGTCAGCGGTGTAATGTATGGCTAAGAAAATTCCTGTTAAAATTTGAATAATTAAACAAAGGCCTAATAAAGATCCAAAATTTCATCAACTTGAAATATTAGAAGGGGCTGGGAGATCAACAAGAGCATTATTTATAATACTAATTAGGGGATGAGATTTTCGTAAGGGTTTATTCATATTTTATTTTAGTAATATTTAGTTCTTAGGTCGCAAAGGGCCTTCAAAAATATTAGTAATTTTTACTGTTGCAATTAAGGTTAAAAATAAGTAATTAATTAATAAGATAGTAATTAAATTTATTGGAAAATTGTATATTTTATTTAATATAAATGAATTTTCTTTTGTTAAAGTTTTTAAAATTATTATATTAAAGTTTTCAAAGTTATAAATTTTATTGAAAAAAATTAATTTTTGTCTAAAAAAATAAAAGTATCCTAATATAATTAAAAATAAAATTAGACCACAAAAAATTCTAAAAATAGAGATTTGAAATTTAAATTGTTCATTTGAAGCAATTGAGGTTATGTATATGAATAAAATTAGTATTCCCCCTAAAAAAATTAAGAAAAGAGAATATGAAAATCAAAAAGTTTTAGTAATTATTCCAGAAAAAATAACGATTAAAATAGTTTGAATTATTAATATTAATCCTATTGATAAAGGGTGTTTTATAAAAAAAAAGATAAAAGAAGATGAAATAAGAATTATAATAAATACATTTTGTAAGATAAATTCAGAAAATAGTTTATTTAAAATATTAATTTTGGGGATTAATGAAAAATAGTTTTATTTTTTTCTGAACTATATTTAAAAAAAAAGATTTTTTAATTTTGGTTTACAAGACCAATGTTTTTATTAAACTATTTAAATTTTATGACAACAGTTTTTATATTAATTTTTTTTTTTATATTTTTTTGTGGGGTATTTTCTTTTGTTTATTCTTATAAACATTTATTAAATATATTATTAAGATTAGAATTTATAGTATTATGTTTATTTATTTATCTTTTTTTTTATTTAGTTTTTTTTAATTTTGAACAATATTTTAGAATGTTTTTTTTAGTGTTTAGAGTTTGTGAGGGAGTGTTAGGACTATCTATTTTAGTGTCTATAATTCGATCTCATGGAAATGATTATTTTTTAAATTATTCTTTTTTACAATGTTAAAAATTTTTTTGTTTTTGTTATTTATAACTCCAATTTGTTTTTTTAAAAAATTGTATTGAATAGTACAAAATATGTTCTTTTTTTTAATATTTATAATTTTTTTTTTTAATTTTAATTATTTAATATTTAATGTTGAATTAATTTTTGGGTTGGACTTATTATCTTTTGGGCTAATTTTATTAAGAGTTTGGATTTGTGGTTTAATAATTATATCTAGAAGAAGTTTATATTTTATAAACTTAAATTTTAATTATTTTTTATTTAATATTTTATGTTTATTATTATTATTATTATTAACTTTTAGAAGAATGAATTTATTCTTATTTTATGTATTTTTTGAAAGAAGATTAATTCCTACTATATTTTTAATTTTTGGTTGAGGGTACCAGCCTGAACGTTTACAAGCTGGGTTGTATCTTTTATTTTATACCCTATTTGCTTCTTTACCTTTATTGATAGTATTATTTTTTATTTTTGATAATTTTTTTACATTAAATTTTATTTTTTTAAAAGAATTTAATTTAGAAAATATATTATTATATTTTTTTTTAGTATTTGCATTTTTAGTAAAAATGCCTATATTTATAGTACATTTATGATTACCAAAAGCCCATGTTGAAGCTCCTGTATCAGGTTCAATGATTTTAGCTGGGGTTTTATTGAAATTAGGGGGTTATGGATTGATTCGTGTATTTTCTATTATTTTAGAAATTTCTATAAAAATAAATATTTTTTGGATAATTTTAAGATTAGTAGGTGGGTTTTTAGTTAGATTAATTTGTTTACGACAAATTGATTTAAAAGCCTTAGTAGCTTATTCTTCAGTTGCTCATATAAGCTTAGTAATTGGGGGTTTAATAGTTTTTATAAGTTGAGGTTGGGGGTTTTCTTACACTTTAATGGTAGCTCATGGTTTATGTTCTTCAGGATTATTTTTTTTAGTAAATTTATTTTATGAGCGTTTAGGTAGTCGTAGTTTATTAATTAATAAGGGTATATTAAGCTTTATGCCTAGTGTTTCTATATGGTGATTTTTATTATGTTCAAGAAATATAGCAGCTCCTCCTACAATTAATTTATTAGGAGAAATTGGTTTATTAAATAGAATTATTGGGTGGTCTAAAATATTAATAATTTTATTAATTTTCATTTCTTTTTTTAGTGCTGCTTATACCTTATACTTATATTCTTTTAGTCAACATGGAAAGTTTAATATTAGAAGTTATTCATTTTCTTTTGCTTTAAATCGAGAATACTTAATTTTATTTTTACATTGATTTCCTCTTAATTTATTAATTTTAAAAAGTGATTTAATAGTAATATTATTATAACTTTATAATATTTAATAAAATAATTTAAATAGTTTATTAAAAATTTTGATTTGTGGTATCAAAGATATAAAAGTTATTTATTTTAAATCGTGGAATTTATTTCTATTTGTTTTTTATCTTTTATTTTTTTAATATTTTGTAGTCTTAGTTCTTTTTTTTTTGGGGTTTATTATTTAATAAATGATTTTGTTTATTTTTTTGAATGAGAAATTTTTAGAATTAATAGAAGAATAATTTTTATAGTAGTTATTTTTGATTGAATTAGATTACTCTTTATGTCTTTTGTTCTTTTTATTTCTTCTTTAGTTATTTATTATAGAAAAGATTATATGAGAGGAGACTTTTTTATTAATCGTTTTATTTTATTAGTTTTATTGTTTGTTTTTTCAATAATAATATTAATTTTAAGACCAAATTTAATTAGAATTTTATTAGGTTGAGATGGCTTAGGGTTAGTTTCTTATTGTTTAGTTATTTATTATCAAAATGTTAAGTCCTATAATGCTGGAATGTTGACAGCTCTATCTAATCGTTTAGGGGATGTTGCATTTTTAATAGCTATTGCTTGAATATTAAATTATGGGAGTTGAAATTTTCTTTTTTATTTAGATTTTATAAAAAATGATTTTGAGATAAAGATGATTTGTTTTATAGTGATTTTTGCTGCTATAACAAAAAGAGCTCAGATTCCTTTTTCATCTTGGTTACCCGCTGCTATAGCAGCTCCTACCCCGGTATCTGCATTAGTTCATTCTTCTACTTTAGTAACAGCCGGGGTTTATTTATTAATTCGTTTTAACCCTTTATTTTTTGGTACAATTATGAGAGATATGTTATTATTAATTGCATGTTTAACAATATTTATAGCGGGATTAGGAGCTAATTTTGAATTTGATTTAAAAAAGATTATTGCTTTATCTACTTTGAGACAATTAGGTTTAATAATAAGAATTTTAGCCTTAGGTTATTATAAATTAGCTTTTTTCCATCTTTTGACACATGCTTTATTTAAGGCTTTGTTGTTTATATGTGCTGGGGCTATTATTCATAATATAAAAAATTCTCAAGATATCCGAGATATAGGTTATTTTTCTGTTTATATGCCTTTTACTATTTCTTGTTTGAATATTGCAAATTTAGCTTTATGTGGTTTTCCTTTTTTGGCTGGGTTTTATTCTAAGGACTTAATTTTAGAAATAGTTTTAATCTCTCATGTAAATCTTTTTATCTTTTTTTTATTCTTTTTTTCTACTGGGTTGACAGTAAGTTATTCTTTTCGTTTATTTTATTATTTATTTATAATAAATATAAATCAAAGTTCTTTCAATAGTGTTAGAGATTTAAGTTTTATTATATCAAAAAGTATGTTTAGTTTATTAATTTTTGCTATTATAGGAGGGGCTATATTAAATTGGTTAATTTTTCCTTTTTCGTTTATAATTAGATTAACTTTTTTTTATAAAAGTTTAATTTTAACTGTATGTTTTTTAGGGGGTATCTTAGGAATTTTAAGTTCAAAATTAACTATTTTTTCTTATAATAAATCAATAAATTATTATTTATTTTCTTTTTTTTCTTGTTCAATATGATTTATGCCTTTAATTTCAACTGTAGGAATAATTTTTTATCCTTTAAAGTATGGATTTAAGTTATTTAAGTTTATTGATCAAGGTTGAACAGAGTTTTTTGGGATTCAACAAATTTTTAGATATTTTATAGGATCTTCTAAGTATTTTCAAATGGTTCAATTTAATAATTTAAAAATTCATTTAATATTATTTTGTTTTTGAGTAATAATTTTATTCTTATTTATATTTATTTTTTTATAAGAAATAAATACTTTAAAAATTATTTTTATGTATTATAAAAATTTTTGTGTAATAAAGAATATTTAGAAATTTAAGTAGCTCATATTTAGAGTATAGTTTTGAAGCAGCTAGGGAAATTATTATAATTCTTAAATATTTTTATTATTATATAAATTAAATTAGTACAAATTTTATAAAAGATTATTCTTTATTATTATAATGAAAATATAACGTTTTATGTTAAACTATATAAAATATTTTAAATTAATTTTATTTAATTTAAAAAGGAGAGAGAGGAAGAAATATAAATGGAATTAAACCATTAAAGATAAAAGTTAGCAGCTTTTTCTTGAATATCCTATTTCTTTAATTGGAATTTTAAAATAATTCATTTTTATCATTAACAGTGATAGACCTCTATTTTGGTTTCAATTAAAAATAAGGGTAAATAAATACCAAAGATTAGGTCGAAACTAATTACAAATTTTGTTTCTTATTTTGAAAAATTTGATAGAATTTTAAATTACATTTAATTTATATTTTATTTAAAATTTAAACTGATAAGAATAATTAAAAAAGATTAATACTTTTTGAATGCAAATCAAATGTTATAGTTAACTATACTCTTATTTTAAAAAGATCAATTTAAAGATCCTTGGTTTCATTCATGATAAAGCCCCAAGATTAAAATAATAATAAAAATAAAATTTGTGTAAGTTCAAATTAATAAATTAGATGTTTTTAAAGTTAAAATTATGGGTAAGATTAGAGCAATTTCTACATCAAAAATTAAAAAAATAATTGCAATTAAAAAAAATCGAATAGAAAAAGGAAGTCGTGAAGAGTTTATTGGATTAAATCCACATTCAAAAGGAGAAAGTTTTTCTCGGTCAATAATTTTTTTCTTTGAAAGAATAGAAGATAAAAGTATAACAATAAAGGCAATTGCAAATAAAATAATTGTTATAATGAGTAAATTAAAAATTATTTATATTAAATGGCTTTAAACTTTATGATTGGAAGTCAAATATACTTAATTATATTATATAAATAATGTTTATAAAATAGGTTTTATTTATTTAATGGAAAACTTTTTATTTGTTATCCACCTCATCAGTAAATCGAGATAAATAAAAATAATCAAACAACATCTACAAAGTGTCAGTATCAAGCAGCGGCTTCAAACCCAAAATGGTGTCCCTTAGAGAAATGATTTTGAAGGTGACGAATTAAACATACAATAAGGAAAGTGGTTCCAATTAAAACATGAATCCCATGAAATCCTGTAGCCATGAAGAAAGTAGATCCATAAACAGCGTCTGCAATTGTAAAAGAAGCTTCTGCATATTCGTATGCTTGAAGAATAGTAAAATAAATTCCTAATAAAACAGTAAAAAATAAACCTTGAGTTGTTTGTGAATGATTATTTTCTATAAGGCTGTGATGAGCTCAAGTTACTGTAACACCTGAAGATAATAAAATTGCTGTATTTAATAAAGGAACTTGGAATGGGTTAAAAACAACAATTCCTATAGGAGGTCAGATTTTTCCTAATTCAATTGTAGGAGATAAACTACTATGGAAAAAAGCTCAGAAAAAACTAACAAAAAAAAATACTTCTGAAACAATAAATAAAATTATTCCTCAACGTAATCCTAGTGTCACAGGTAATGTATGTAATCCTTGAAATGTTCCTTCTCGAGAGATATCTCGTCATCATTGAATTATTGTTAAAATAGTAATTAAGTTACCTAATAAAAAAAGAGAAACATCATATTGATGAAATCACTTTGTTAATCCTGCTGTTACTATAAGAGCTCCAATGGCTCCTGTTAAAGGTCAGGGGCTATAGTTAACTAAATGGAAAGGATGATTTGAGTGTGTTATCATTAGGGTTTAAAAAGTATTTAAATAATTTCTCTAGAGTATAAAGTTCTTAAAATTGTGAAAACGTAAGATTGAATAATAGCTACAGCTGATTCTAAAATTAATAATAAAAGTTGAGTAATAATTAATACCGATAAAAGAATGGTAGATAAAGAATTTCCAGTGTTTCCTAAAAGAGTTAATAATAAATGACCTGCAATTATATTGGCAGATAATCGAACAGCTAATGTACCTGGACGAATTACATTACTAATTGTTTCAATTAATACTATAAAGGGTATTAATACTGGGGGAGTACCTTGAGGAACTAAATGAGCAAATATATGTTTTGTATTATTAAATCAACCATACATTATAAAGCTTAATCATAAAGGTAGAGCAAGAGCAAGAGTAATTGTTATATGACTTGTACTTGTAAAAATGTAAGGGAAAAGACCTAAAAAATTATTAAATAAAATAAAAGTAAATAAAGAAATAAATATAAAAGTTGTTCCGTTAAAACTATGAATTCCAATTAATATTTTAAATTCTTTATGTAGAGTTGAAAAGATTTTGTTTCAAAATAAAGCAGATCGAGAGGGTAAAAATCAAAAAATTATAGGAAAAAATAAGATTCCTAATAAAGAACTCATTCAATTTAATGAAAAGTTAAAAATACTTGTAGAGGGATCAAAAATAGAAAATAAATTTATTATCATTTTCAGTTTAAAGAAGGCTTATTTAAATTTTCTTGAGTGTTAGAAGACGTTTCAGAAGAAGTTAGGGAAGGAATAAAATTAAAATAATTTAGGATATTAAAAAGTATAAAAATAAATAAAAAGTAAATAAATAATAAAGATCAAAGTATGGGAGATATTTGAGGGATTAAAAAATATCTATAAAAATAAAGATAATTTTAGTTTGACAAACTAATGTTATGGGGGTTTAACTAATTTTTTTTTATTCATTAGAAGTATCCACTAATTTACTATATTTTGGTTTAAGAGACCATTACTTGCTTTTCAGTCATCTAATGGGATATATTTTATAAAATAATATTAATTTATATTAGAAATTCATTTAATAAAAAAATTTGTAGGAGTTGCTTCGATTACAATAGGTATAAATCTGTGATTAGCCCCACAAATTTCAGAACATTGACCATAGAAAAGGCCTGGTCGATTAATAAAGAAATTAGTTTGATTTAAACGTCCAGGGTTTGCATCAATCTTTACTCCTAATGAAGGGATTGTTCATGAGTGCAATACATCTGTTGCTGTAACTAAAATACGGATTTGATTATTGATAGGTAAAACAATTCGATTATCAACGTCTAATAATCGAAAAGTATCTAAAGATATTTCAGCAGAAGGAATTATGTAAGAATCAAATTCAATATTTTTAAAATCTGAATATTCGTATCTTCAGTATCATTGATGCCCAATTGTTTTAATTGAAATTGAAGGATGATTAATTTCGTCTAGTAAGTATAAAATTCGTAAAGATGGAAAAGCAATAAAAAGTAAAACAATAGCGGGTAAAATTGTTCAAATAATTTCAATAGTTTGTCCATGAAGAAGAAATCGATTATTTAATTTATTAAAAAATAGTATTGCTATTAAGTATCCTACTAGTGTAGTAACTAGAATTAAAATTAATAATGAATGATCATGAAAAAAATTTAATTGTTCTATAATTGGGGAGTTTCTGTCTTGTAATCCTAAACTTGATCATGTGGTCATAAAAATTAATTTATTAAATAAATTTTTAATTAATTATATTTCTAATAAAAGTTAAAAATACTTTATATATGAAGCTTAAATTCATTGCACTATTCTGCCATATTAGATATTTTAAAATTAGTTAATAGAAAATAATTTTTGATTAATTAGTTAAAATAGGTAATTCATTGTAAGAATGTTCCGTAGGAGGAAGATTTTGGTATCATTCAATAGATGTATTAAATTGAAGAGGAAAAATTTGATTTCGGTGTATAACCATACTTTCTCAAATAATAAAAATGAAAAATAGTGTTCCTACTATAGAAATTGTAGACCCTAAAGAAGAAATAATATTTCAAGAAGTATAAGCATCTGGATAATCAGAGTAACGTCGAGGTATCCCTGCTAATCCTAAAAAATGTTGTGGGAAAAAGGTTAAATTTACTCCAAAAAATATAATAGCAAATTGAGACTTTAATCAGTTTTCATTTAAAGCAAGACCTGTTAATAATGGGTATCAGTGTACAAATCCGGCTATAATAGCAAATACTGCTCCTATTGAAAGAACATAATGAAAATGAGCAACTACGTAGTATGTATCATGAAGAATAATATCAATAGAAGAATTAGCTAAAATTACTCCAGTAATTCCTCCTACTGTAAATAAAAATACAAACCCTAAAGCCCAAAGCATTGAGGGAGAGTAATTAATTTGTGTACCATGAAGGGTAGCAAGTCAACTAAAAATTTTGATACCTGTTGGAACAGCAATAATTATTGTAGCTGAAGTAAAATATGCTCGAGTATCTACGTCTATTCCTACAGTAAATATATGATGAGCTCAAACAATAAATCCTAATAAACCAATAGCTAATATAGCATAAATTATTCCTAAAGTTCCAAATGTTTCCTTTTTTCCTCTTTCTTGACTAATAATATGAGAAATTATTCCAAATCCTGGTAAAATTAAAATATAAACTTCTGGATGACCAAAAAATCAAAATAAGTGTTGATAAAGAATAGGGTCTCCCCCTCCAGCGGGATCAAAAAAGGAAGTGTTTAAATTTCGATCTGTTAAAAGCATTGTAATGGCTCCAGCTAAAACAGGTAGAGATAAAAGTAATAAGACAGTTGTAATTACAATAGATCATACAAATAATGGTATTCGATCTAAAGTAATTCCATTTGATCGTATATTAATAACGGTAGTAATAAAATTTACTGAACCTAGAATTGAGGATACTCCTGCTAAATGAAGAGAAAAAATAGCTAAATCAACGGAAGCTCCTCTATGAGCAATTCTAGAAGATAAAGGAGGATAAACTGTTCACCCAGTTCCGGCCCCATTTTCTACAATAGAACTAGAAAGAAGAAGGGTTAAAGAAGGGGGTAAAAGTCAAAAACTTATATTATTTATACGGGGGAAGGCCATATCGGGGGCTCCTAATATTAAGGGCACAAGTCAATTTCCAAATCCTCCAATTAAAATAGGTATTACTATGAAAAAAATTATAATAAAAGCGTGAGCTGTTACAATAACATTATAAATTTGGTCATCACCAATTAGTGTTCCAGGGTGACCTAGTTCTGCACGAATTAATATACTTAATGAAGTTCCTACTATTCCTGATCAAGCTCCAAAAATAAAATATAATGTACCAATATCTTTATGATTTGTTGAAAATAATCATTGTTGCAATTTTTAAAAAGATTAAATGGCTGATAAAAGTGGTAGATTGTAAATCTATATATGAAATGATATGTTTCTTTAATCATTTTTATAAAAAAAAATAACTTTATAGTCAATAATTAAATATGACATTAGACTGCAATTCTAAAGGAATAACTAAATTTTATTAAAGTTTAAAATTTAAAAGATTATTTACTTTTATTAATAACTTTGAAGGTTACAAGTTTATTTAACTTAAAATTTTACATTATGAAATGAAAAAGAATAAATTAATAAAAAATAATCCAAAAATATTTAAGTAAAGTAAAATTGAAAATAAATAAAAATTATTGTAATTAAAAAAATAATTAAAATTTCAATTTATTTCATTATAATTAAGTAAGAAGGATGAATAAGAAATTCGTAAATAAAAATATAAAGTAATTAATGTAAAATAAATTAAAATTATTAATAAAAAAATATAGTTTATTTTTATTAAATATTCAATAATTATTCATTTAGGGAAAAATCCTAAAAAAGGGGGAAGTCCTCCTAAAGATAAAAAAGGTAGAAAAATTAAAGTTTTAATTAAATTTTTAAAATTAAAAAAAGAAAAAATTTGATTTAAATTAAAAATTTTAAAATTATTAAAAATTAAAACAATTGTTAAAGAAAGAAAACAATAAAATAAAAAATAAATAAATCAAATATTTAAGTTATTTAAAATTCCTGACAGTATTCAACCTAAATGGTTAATTGAAGAGTAAGCTATTAATTTTCGTAAAGAAGTTTGGTTTAATCCATTAATTCTTCCAATAATAATAGAAATAATAATAGAAATAACAAAAAAATAAAAATTTATACAATAAGATAAAAGAACAATAGGGGCAATTTTTTGTCATGTCATTAATAATAAATTATTTATTCAATTTTGTCCTTCTATAACAATTGGGAATCAAAAATGAAATGGGGCTATTCCAATTTTTATTATAAAAGAAGAGGCAAAAATAATATTTATAATAGCATTAATTTTAAAAAGGTTATTATAGCTTATTATAGAAAAAAAAATAATAAAAAATAATAAAACACTAGAAGCTAAGGCTTGAGTTAAAAAATATTTTAAAGAGGCTTCAGAAGAAAATAAGTTATTTGTTTTTATTATAAGGGGAATAAAAGATAACAAATTAATTTCTAAACCTATTCATACTCTAAATCAAGAAGAAGAGCAAATTCTAATTAAGGTTCCTAAAAATAATATAATTAAAAATAATATTTTGTAAGAATTTTTTAAAATTAAAAAGAAAAGGATTAAAACCTTTATATGTAGGGTATGAACCTAAAAGCTTAGTTAGCTTATCTTTTTTTTTAATGTTTATATTTTAATGTAAGATGCATAAAAGATTTTGATTCTTTTAGAGATAGTTTAATTCTATTAAATATAATAAATGACATAAAGATTAATAATGAATATAATATTTAAAATTATATGATATACCCTATCAAGGTATTCCTTTTGTCAGGCAATTCATTTTTTTTTTATAATAAGTTATTTATACTGGTTTCAATTTTAATAATTAAATTAGTATTAAAGCTATATATATATATATATAAATACTTATTAATTAATATATTATTTTATATATTATATAATCCTATAAATTAACATATTATTTATTAGCTAATTAGGAGCTTATAATTACTGAATAAAAAAATATTATAATTATT